TAAAAAGAAAAAATGTTCAATTAATAGTTAAATTACATTATTTTATAAAAATTTTTATTGAAAAAATATACATAGATATCTTTCTATGTATCATTAATATGCCGAGAATTACCCTACAGCTTTTTATCAAATCAACAAAAAAAATTCTTAAAAAATACATTTATACTAATGAAACAAATGAAGAAAAAATTAATAAAACAAATCAAAATACAATTGACTTTATTTCGAATATAAAAAAATCGATTTATACTATTAGAAATAGTAAGAAGAATTCACATATTTTTTTTGATTTATCTTACTTGTCCCAAGCATATGTATTTTACAAATTATCACAAATCCAAGTTAGTAACTTATATAAATTAAAATCTATCTTTCAATATAATGATAATGAAACGTCTTTTTTTCTTAAAACTCGAATAAAGGATTTTTTTGGAAGACAAGGAATAGTTTATTCTGAATTAAAGCACAAGACACTTCCAAATTTTGAAATGAATCAATGGAAAAACTGGTTAAGAGGTCATTATCAATATGATTTATCTCAAATTAGATGGTTTAGATTAGTGCCACAAAAATGGAGAAACGGAATCACTCAATTCCATAAATTTCAAAATAAAGATTTAAAAAAATGGGATTCCTATGAAAAAGACAGATTACTTGATTACAAAAAACAAAAGAATTCTAAAGTATATTCATTACCAAATAAAAACGCTAATATTCAAAAATACTATAGATACGCTCTTTTATCATATAACTATATTAATTCAAAAACTAATAGGGATTCCTATATTTATGGATCAACATTAGAAGTAAATAATAACCAAGAGATTTCTTATAATTACAGGGCGCCGAAAGACAAAATTTTTGATATACTAAAGGGTGCTTCTATTAAGAATTATATAGGCAAGGGTGATATTATATATGTGGAAAAAAATACAAATAGAAAATATTTTGATTGGAACATTGTAAATTTTTTTATTAGAAAAAAAGTGGATATTGAGACCTGGATCAAGATAAACCCTAACCGTAATACAAATATTAAGGTTGGGTCTAATAAGTACCAAATAATTGATAAAATTCATAATAAAAGTCTTCGTTATCTTACGATTAATTCAAATTCAGAAATAAATCTACTTAGGCATAAAATGAGCTTTTTTGATTGGATGGGAATGAATCAGGAAATCTTAAATCGCCCCATATATAATCTGGAATTTTTGTTTTTCCCGGAATTTGTGATACTTTTTAATAAATATAAAATTAAACCGTGGATTATACCAAGCAAATTTCTTCTTTTTCAGTTTAAGTTTAATATAAATGAAAATATTAGTGAAAATAAAAACATCAACGGAAAGCAAAAGGGCCATTTTTTTGAACCATTAAAAGAAAAACAGTATTTTGAATTAAAGAATCAAAATCAAGACAAAAAAGAACCCGAAAAAGAACGTAATCGTGGATCAATTCTACCAAATCAACAAAAAGGTATTGAAGAAAATTATTCGAAATCGGCCATAAAAACCGAAAAACAATACAAGAGTAACACGAAAGAAGAACTCAATCTTTTGCTAAAACGACATTTGGTTTTTCAATTAAGATGGGATGATGCTTTGAATCAAAAAATGATCAATAATGTCAAGGTATATTGTCTATTGCTTAGGCTCCTAAATCCAAGAAAAATTACCATATCCTCTATTCAAAGGAGGGAGATGAGTCTGGATATAATGATGATTGATAAGGATTTAACTCTTCCAGAATTGCTGAAAAAGGGGGTGTTTATTATCGAACCCGTACGTCTATCTGTAAAAAATGATGGACAATTTTTTATGTACCAAATTATAAGCATTTCATTGATTCATAAAAGTAAGCACCAAATTAATCAAACATGCCCCGAACTAAAATATGTTGCTAAAAATAATTTTTATGAATCCATTCCAAGACATGAAAGAATAACTCGAAATAGAGATAAAAATAATTCTGATTTACTTTTTCCTGAAAAGATTTTATCCTCTAGACGGCGTAGAGAATTAAGAATTTTAATTTCTTTAAATCTGAAGAATAGCAATAGTTTAGAAAAAAATCCAGTATTTTGCAAAGAGAACAACCGGGGTCAATTTTGGAATAAAAGTAAACATTTTGAAAAAGATAAAAATGAATTAGAGAAAAATGAATTAATTAAAGTAAAGTTATTTTTTTGGCCTAATTATCGATTAGAAGATTTAGCTTGTATGAATCGCTATTGGTTTGATACCAATAATGGTAGCCGCTTGAATATGTTAAGGATATCTATGTATCCTTGATTAAAAATTCAGTGATTCAGTGATGGTACACTTTTATTATCTATTTTATACATATATAAAATACGCAAGTAAACAAATGCACACATGTGCTATCTTACATCCCAGCTAGGATACTGAGTAAATGAAATATCAATTAGCGCTAGAAATAAATCAACAAGTTTAAACTATTTGGTATAAAAACGTATTATCTTTTTGTAGCATTATCCCAATCAAATTGAAAATTGGATTTATTAATCTTAATTGATAAAATTAGGAGTCTAGAAAAAACTTTCGATTATTGTGTATACTACATTAAATTTTCTAACATTATTATTACTGATCAATAACATTCATATCTGTAAAAAGCGAGTGATAAATTCTTTATATGGTAAAAAATTCATTCATTTCAATTATTTCGCAAGAAGAAAACAAAGAAAACCGAGGGTCTGTTGAATTTCAAGTAGTCAGCTTTACTAATAAGATACGGAGGCTTACTTCACATTTGGAATTGCATAAAAAAGACTATTTATCTCAGAGAGGTCTGCGGAAAATTCTGGGAAAACGTCAACGGTTGCTGGCTTATTTGTCAAAAAAAAATAAAGTACGTTATAAAGAATTAATTGGCCAGTTGGATATTCGAGAGAGAAAAACTCGTTAATTTGAAGAGTTTTTTTTTTTCAATTATTCGCTTAAATTTTGATGAACTTCTTTTCGCTTTCAGCAATTCATGGAAGAATGAATCAGGAAAAATCTATGACTGTACCAGCTACAAGAAAAGACCTCATGATAGTAAATATGGGACCTCACCACCCATCAATGCACGGTGTTCTTCGACTGATTGTTACTCTAGATGGTGAAGATGTTATTAACTGTGAACCGATATTGGGTTATTTACATAGAGGTATGGAAAAAATTGCGGAAAATCGAACAATTATACAATATTTGCCTTATGTAACGCGTTGGGATTATTTAGCTACTATGTTCACAGAAGCAATAACTGTAAATGCGCCAGAGCAATTAGGAAATATTCAAGTTCCTAAAAGGGCCAGCTATATACGAGTCATTATGTTAGAGTTAAGTCGTATAGCTTCGCATTTGTTATGGCTCGGCCCTTTTATGGCAGATATTGGCGCACAAACACCCTTCTTCTATATTTTTCGAGAAAGAGAATTGATATATGACCTATTCGAAGCTGCCACCGGTATGCGAATGATGCATAATTATTTTCGCATCGGAGGGGTCGCTGCTGATTTACCTCATGGATGGATAGATAAATGTTTGGATTTTTGTGATTATTTTTTAACAAGGATTGCTGAATATCAAAAGCTTATTACCCGGAATCCTATTTTTTTAGAACGAGTTGAGGGAGTAGGGATTGTTAGTGAAGAGGAAGCAATAAATTGGGGTTTGTCGGGACCAATGCTACGAGCTTCTGGAATACAATGGGATCTTCGTAAAGTTGATCATTATGAGTGTTACGACGAATTTGATTGGCAAATCCAATGGCAAAAAGAGGGGGATTCGTTAGCTCGTTATTTAGTACGAATCGGTGAAATGACCGAATCCATAAAAATTATTCAACAGGCTCTAGAAGGAATTCCGGGGGGGCCCTATGAAAATTTAGAAATCCGGAGATTTGATAGACTAAGAGATCCCGGATGGAATGATTTTGACTATCGCTTCATTAGTAAAAAACCGTCTCCGACTTTTGAATTGTCGAAGCAAGAACTTTATGCGAGAGTCGAAGCGCCTAAAGGAGAATTGGGAATTTTTCTGATAGGAGATAAGAGTGTTTTTCCTTGGCGATGGAAAATCCGCCCGCCGGGTTTTATAAATTTGCAAATTCTTCCGCATTTAGTTAAAAGAATGAAATTGGCTGATATTATGACGATACTAGGTAGCATAGATATCATTATGGGAGAAGTTGATCGTTAAAATGATAATTGATACACCAGAAGTACAAGCTATCAATTCTTTTTCTAGGTTGGACTCGTTAAAAGAGGTCTATGGGATCATATGGATGCTTGTCCCTATTTTGACTCTTGTATTAGGAATCATAATAGGTGTACTAGTAATTGTTTGGTTAGAAAGAGAAATATCTGCGGGGATACAACAACGTATTGGCCCTGAATACGCCGGACCTTTGGGAATTCTTCAAGCTCTAGCAGATGGTACAAAATTACTTTTCAAAGAGAATCTTCTTCCATCAAGAGGGGATACTCGTTTATTCAGTATTGGACCGTCGATAGCAGTAATATCTATTTTATTAAGTTATTTAGTAATTCCTTTTGGTTATCACCTTGTTCTAGCCGATCTCAGTATTGGTGTTTTTTTATGGATTGCTATTTCCAGTATTGCTCCCGTCGGCCTTCTTATGTCAGGATATGGCTCAAATAATAAATATTCCTTTTTAGGTGGTCTACGAGCGGCTGCTCAATCAATTAGTTATGAAATACCATTAACTCTATGTGTATTATCAATATCTCTACGTGCGAGTCGTTAAGACATAAAATTCCCCCTACTCTTTTTCTTTCTAGGAAAGAACTGTCATGAGTTGAATATATATCATGAGTTGAATATATATTTTCCTTTTGTATTCATTATTTATAATTCGGGGGTTGATGAACTAAACCAGATAGTTATATGAGTGAAATAAACGGCTTATAAATTTGCAGTGAAAAGGTTGAATCTCATTTCCTATGTACAAGAATTAAGTAAAAATAAACAGAA